GAGACTACTACTGCTGCTGAGACTCGGACAACTGGCTTTGCTACTAGTCGATCTGGATCCACTTATGTAAAAGTCTACAGCTGGTGCTTCTACCTTCGTCTCATTCACCGGGTTACGCTCTGAATCTATAGTTTGAGCTTTTCTAAATCCGATTTGGCAGTGGGTACAGAACGTTTCACATGGGCCTTCCCTATGCTAGCTTTCTCGCTCCCGCACGCTGAGAGCAAATGGTTTAAAGAGGCGGTCCGCATCCTCATCGATTCATTTTGGAACTAACTCCCTTCTCTCTCTCTCGCCGTCTTGACTGAGGGTCCCTTCCATCCTACAGAAATGGAAGAGCTGGTCTCAAACCCGACGATCCTCAAAAAAGGAGAGAGTCAGAGAGTAGGATAGGTTTGAAAATGCACCAGGGGGAGGTTGAGTCCGCCTCCTCATTACAGGAGAAAGCCCAGTCGTGTAGCGGGCCGATTGGGATCAAAAGTTTCCGCAGGTCTTTTTTAGCTTAACACAACAATGCGTTTTCACGCAAACATAAAGGCATTGCGCTTATACTATTAAAAGAAGGGGCCTCTTTTCTGAGGGGCCACCGATTTCATCACCTACTACAGAGTGCCTCAGCCCGCAGGCAGTGGAACAGGGACCGACTTCAGCTCCCGCCCCATTGGAGGGTTGAACACTCCCTCACGTCAAGGCCATCCCTCCGAAATGCCGTGACGTCCTTTCCTTTCCTATACTTTTTGGGTACGTTTCTCAACCGCGCTTTCAGTGCGAAAGTAGGGCATTTCCCCTAGATTCTACTGTGGTCTGCTTTGGTTGGTTTCTGCCGATTCTCTTATCAAGCCTACTGTCTTTTCTATTTCTCTCTGATTCTCTTTCTTTATATTGAATCCGAGGGCCTCAAATCGTGGAGTTGTCAAAGCCTTTCCCCTTGTGCCGCCTGGCCTGGGTGCGATGTGCAATGCCTTTCACTGACTAACATCCTCTTTCTCCAGCCTTCCTGAATTTTTTGAATCTTTTGCGTCAAGGTGATGGATACAGGAAGAATTTAGCGTTTCCAGCCTCTTATTCTGATTAGTGCGGCTGAGAAGATAAATGCCCCGCGCAGAAGAATAAAGGTGCAGTTGGCGAAGTGACCTGACGTCTAATGAACCGTCCATTTTTCTATAGAGTATATAGAGTTATGTGAGTTGTGCGGCGTTTGGTTATGCTGTGGTCTAGACCTATATAATATAATAGAAGGGTGCGATGAGGAGAAGGTTTCAGTTTCATTCTGACCACTATCTTTTTGAAACAGATAGTTCACAGTGCTCATTCTATCAAAACCGGCAAAGCCAACTCATGTTTCCACTCCATTTTCATTACGAAGATGTATCACGTCAGGATCCGTTGCTCAAACCGAATCACGCCAACGTTATGGAAGTTCCTGGATCGTGTGAAATAAGAGTAGTACCAAAGGCACCCTCTGATTTCAGAATAAAAAATGGAAAATTGGCTATGGAGATTCCGCGCGGTCAGAGATTCATACAGACACAAAGGGGTTCGACAGGAAAGTCGTTTCGATCCAATCAATTCTTGGGGTCCGATAAAGAAAAAAAAGGATATGTCAGTGACCTAGCACGACAAAGCACTCTCCGAGGGCATGGAATGTCTAATTTTTCGGTAAGAATCTCGACAGTAATGTCTCTGTTAGATTCTCCGGTCGAAATACGGGAAAACCCCATTCAATTCTCGATGGAAACGGAGTTTTGCGAATTATCCCCGGAACTGGAAGATCATTTCGAGATCTTCGAGCATATTCGAGGGTTCAATGTGACTATTGTCACTTCGGCCAACACACAAGATGAGACTTTACCACCGTGGAGCGGCTTTTTGCAAAAAGATGAGGGGAATTCTCAGTAAGATGTCGGAGAAGCGAAATATACGAGATCACAAACGTAGATTGCTCGCGGCTAAATATGAATTGAGACGAAAGCTTTATAAAGCCTTTTGTAAAGATCCCGATCTTCCCAGTGATATGCGGGACAAACATCGTTATAAGTTGTCCAAGTTGCCAAGAAATAGTTCCTTTGCACGAGTCAGAAACCGATGTATTTCCACTGGTCGCCCTCGTTCCGTATATGAGTTCTTTCGCATTTCTCGTCTCGTTTTTCGTGGATTAGCATCTCGAGGTCCTTTGATGGGCATAAAGAAATCGTCTTGGTAGCAACCACCAAACCAATAGAACAGACGGTTAGCTCTGCTGCTGGTCCACAAGCAAGGTGACGTAGGTCCATTACCGGCCGGCTCCGGACCGAAAAGACCTAACGGAGTAATCCCTTATCTCGGATCGGAGATGCTAACGGGACGGGAATCGAAGTGGGGGACCTCTCTACCGCACCTGCCTCCCCAGACATAGACTACGTACAGGGTAGTACTCTTGGAAAGATAGAATATCACCGCGTGAACATAACATTAAGTTATGAATGTCACTCCCGAGGGATCGACCACTATTCTAAATAGAGTAAGGCGGAGAACTGTTGTTCATTGGAGCGCCGGAGTGCTGAGGTTGTTCCCACCATTGAAGTCAGAGTGTGGGACTGAGCCTTCCGAATGATAAAGACCAATAAGTTCTTCGTTTCGTTGGTAGAACCAACGCCAATATCATATTGACTCTCTCTCGTCCAATAAGAGTTTCCGAGAGTGACTTTCTGAAATTCTCTCCTTTCCAAAGCTGCGCAAGGCGGCCCCCCCCAAAGCCCCCCAAACCCCCCTCGCCCCGCTTCCTATTCATTTGTGGGTCGGGACCCGAGGGCCTTTTTTTTTTCCAGAGGTTCTTTCGAGAATCAACCAACCGACAAATCCGTAGCCCAGGTGACTCACTGCCTCCCTCTCGCCCAAATGAAATGGGATGAATCAAATCAATAAGCTTTTTGATTGATTCAGGGCGCAGCGAAGCAAAATTCAATCAAGGCAACAAGGGGTTTTTTTTTGGGGGTGGGGGGGGGGAACAGGAGTTGTCACGATAGGAAAAGAGAAATGACTATAAGGAACCAACGATTCTCTCTTCTTAAACAACCTATATCCTCCACACTTAACCAGCATTTGATAGATCATCCAACCCCGAGCAATCTTAGTTATTGGTGGGGGTTCGGTCCGTTAGCTGGTATTAGTTTAGTCATTCAGATAGTGACTGGCGTTTTTTTAGCTATGCATCACACACCTCATGTGGATCTAGCTTTCAACAGCGTAGAACACGTTATGAGAGATGTTGAAGGGGGCTGGTTGCTCCGTTATATGCATGCTAATGGGGCAAGTATGTTTCTCATTGTGGTTCACCTTCATATTTTTCGTGGTCTATATCATTCGAGTTATAGCAGTCCTAGGGAATTTGTTCGGTGTCTCGGAGTTGTAATCTTCCTATTAATGATTGTGACAGCTTCTACAGGATACGTACCACCTTGGGGTCAGATGAGCTTTTGGGGAGCTACAGTAATTACAAGCTTAGCTAGCGCCATACCTGTAGTAGGAGATACCATAGTGACTTGGCTTTGGGGTGGTTTCTCCGTGGACAATGCCACCTTAAATCGTTTTTTTAGTCTCCATCATTTACTCCCCCTTATTTTAGTAGGCGCCAGTCTTCTTCATCTGGCCGCATTGCATCAATATGGATCAAATAATCCATTGGGTGTACATTCAGAGATGGATAAAATTGCTCCTTACCCCTATTTTTATGTAAAGGATCTAGTAGGTCGGGTAGCTTCTGCTATCTTTTCTTCCATTTGGATTTTTTATGCTCCTAATGTTTCGGGGCATCCCGACAATTATATACCTGCTAATCCGATGCCCACCCCGCCTCATATTGTGCCGGAATGGTATTTCCTACCGATCCATGCCATTCTTCGCAGTATACCTGACAAATCGGGAGGTGTAGCCGCAATAGCACCAGTTTCTATATCTCTGTCGGCTTTACCTTTTTTTAAAAGTATGTATGTGCGTAGTTCAAGTTTTCGCCCGATTCACCAAGGAATATTTTGGTTGCTTTTGGCGGATCGCTTACTACTAGGTTGGATCGGATGTCAACCTGTGGAGGCACCATTTGTTACTATTGGACAAATTCCTCCTGTAGTTTTCTTCTTGTTCTTTGCCATAACGCCCATTCCGGGACGAGTTGGAAGAGGAATTCCCAATTCTTACACGGATGAGACTGATCACACCTGATCAGTGAAAATTTCTGACACCAATCATTTACGAGTGAGTATTACACCAAGAATTGACAAGCGGATGAGTTTTCTAGTGGGCTATGTTGATATAGCTTAGATAGGGAAAAGAGACTCTACTATAGGGTAGGGCTGAACTTTCAAATCCGGGTGTTCCCGAAACTCCCCTCCGCTTCCTTCCCCTCTTTCGGCCACGAAAGAAAAAGAAAGATAGGGCATGAACAGCCTTAACAGCAGTATCAGACACCTGATCCCGACTCTGGGTACTTAACCAATACGCCGCGCCGGCTCTTCGACCGACGGAGGCATTCCTACCAGAATGCCGACTACAGGGGGGTCTGGGGGGGAAGCAAAGTCTCCAACATTGAAGGCTTCGCTCGCTCGCCCCTCCCTATTAATGACTCGGCCGAGATTGTCGTCCAAGCAACTGGACCAAACACATTGATTGGCGGATCAACCCATCAATCGGATCTCCATAGTAGTTTCGTTCGTGAACCGGCTCTCATTCTATCTTCAATTCCTCTGCCGAAGTCTTTCTGATCTCTGATTGACCTTTCCCATTCCTTCTAACTAACCAAAACCAAACGGCGGTGGCCGAGGTAGAAAGAGATTGGACTCGCAAAGGTTTTGACCTTAATTCCGCTCCTTCCTTCATTTCTACTCATTCCTGGATTTTTGAAAGTGGTTTTAGCTCCTCCTGGACCACTAACTTACGGAATTCTGGCTGTTGGCAATGCGACGTTTGGTATTGCGGTAGGAAAGGGTAATGTGGGCGTATTTGATCTCCCGCTCCCAGAGATCAAAAGAGCTCATGCTATTCGGAAGGAAATGGGATTTCTCTGTCCTGTCCGAAATTAGGTTCTGCACGCCGGAAGAACTCTTTCCTCCATCTCTGATTCCACACAGCGGCCCACGCCGGCTTTGTGTGACCGCAGCGAGAAGCAATTGGTGCTGGTTTATTCTTAGGTTGAACAACTAGTCTTTATTGTATTGCATCCGCGGAGCATCATATAGGAGAGAGAAAAATGGGATCCGCTCAAATCATCAGATCGTTCTCCCGCCGAATAAAGAGTAATAAGATGGATTGGACCACGGAGAAAGGTTCTGCTTTTTCAAGCTCTTCACTTTCTGTAACGAGCGACTGGTTCGAAGAAGCGAGAAAGAGCTTAACAAGCAGGAAGCCTGCAACAAACACGTCTTGACCAGTTCTCTTTCTACTAAGCCTTGGTATGGCACATAGAAAAATTGGGTGGGGCTCTTTGACAAGAAGAGGTTCTCAGGACCGGGTGAGAGAGTTGCTTTCTGAACACCTTGCAATTAGGGAAAGACACTAGACTAGGTGAGCCTTACCACCCGGCCGAGACTGTAGGATCCTGAACTCCCACCAAATTCCAGTTGGAAACTCGCATTGCTAGCCCACCCAGTCAAAAGCCGGCGTGGGTCCTTCCCGCCGCCGCAATAAGAGCAACTTGATGCAGAAAGGAGCAAGCTGCGCCCTATTACGTAAGGAAAGCCCCTATTACGTAAGGCGCCGTCACGTGATAGGGCGCTCGCGCAGCTGCAAGCGTAGGCTTTAAAGTACTTGACTGACGCCCCGCGCGCTAGCATTCCTTTTCAGCTGGAGCGCCCTCCGTTTTTTACGCACAGGATTCAAAGCCGGAGTGCGCTATAGTGCGCCCTACTAGATCGGGGCTCCGTTTTTCAGTAGAAATGACGTCCCCCTATTAGTGACGGCGCGCAACGGCTTCAAAAAAGCCCCTTATGTATATAAGGCCCTAACGAGAGTCCGTCAGTTTGCTTCAAAACGCTTATGACTATAAATTCAGGCTTTAGCGCGCAACGGCTTTTCAGCAGCTTGCTGGCTTTTCAGGCAGTTTTTGTTATATTCCCCAGCCGTTTTCGATTTTGTGAAAAATTGGTTGTCGTGAGTAAGGAAGAAACAATTAACGGACCATTAACCATACATAAGATTTATTAGAATACTAATAAGGAGAGCTAGAGCTCTCTGAGCCAATTACAACTTAAAGCAAACAAAACAACACGATAAGATAATATTACGAGGATAGACGGATGTTATAGGGCGGCTTAGGGGACCACCCATTGTTTGGTTTCCGGGACTCCGGGGGCTTTAGCATCTCGGGGAGCCGGGGATGTTGACAGATCCCACCTGAGCTCTTGCTGTGATTGAGACTGTCACTACTTTTTCATTTCTTCTAGTCTCCCCGGTCACCGAGGGTGACAGCCTGCACAATGAGCTCTTGCTGTTCTTCGAGCAGCGCCCTCTTCCTGAGAGCGTATCTCGTTCTGGAGAAAAAGCATACGATCTCGTATGAGAATTGGATCGATAGCAGGCATATGTTCCCAGAACGCACCCAGCATTTGCTCCCGTTGGAGCTTCTCGTTTTCCACCTGACGTATTTCTTGCTCAATTCTCTCAAGTCTTCTAGCGATATCCATGGCTACTCAAAGCTCTTTCTTGCCGACTTCTAAGTTCGGCCCCGTCTCCCTTTGCCAAATAGAGACTGAAAGAAGCTTCTATAACCCAAAACCCTGGCGAGTCCTTCTCTGCCTATGTTGGTAGGTGGAGGACTATGGCTTCCCAAGTAAAAAACAAGCCGCCAGAGGATGAGCAGATGGACATGATCATCCGCTCTGCAAATCCAGCGATTTCTTGATTCCTGGCTATTCTGACTCATCCAAATTTGTCTTCTTTAATCAAGCCCTATCTTAGGGTTGAAGCAAGAATTCAGGCTGGAAAGTTGCCAATTGTCCCAAGTGCATCCTCTTCCACCACTCAAACATCAGCACCTACCAAAAAGAGTGGTTCTGCAGGACGCACTGGCACCCGGATCAAAATCCAGCGAGTGAGGTTCAGTTGGTTAACCGACGTTTATGGCCGACGGTCAGCCCCGGAGGACCAAACCAACAACAGGGTTACCAGCAACCTCCCCAAGCGTTCGGCCAAAAAATAAGGGCAAACGTATCAGCCTAGAGTACAACAACCGGTCTATCAACAGCCTTTTCCCCCTCAACCAATGCAGCAGCAACAATTCTATCAGCACCCCTATCCTCAAATTCAGCAACAAGCCGTTCGGCCCCAGCAATATCAACCAGTTCCCCCTGCTATTCCGCAAAGTCGACGGTCAACCTGCCACCTGCTCAAGTCCCAAATCAAAATCAGGTTAGACCCCGGAGGAATTTCACTCCCCTCAATCAACCAATGAGTGTAATTCTACCTCAACTCCTCGAAAGGGGTTGCTAACTTTGTTGGAGCACAGGCCTGTTCCTGATCCTTTGCCTAGGTGGTATAATCCGAATGCCCATTGTGCATATCATCAAGGTCAAAGGCATGCTACTGACAGATGTTTGCCTTTGAGGCACAAGATCCAGGACCTTATTGAATCAGGGTCGATCGTCTTTCCTGCAGCACCGCAGCAAGTTGTTCCTCCTCCTAATCCCAGTATCATTCAGGACCCGCTACCCACACACCAAACGACAAGTGAGGCCGGTCCTTCGAATTCAGTGAATGTAGTTCAGTCCGATCCTTCCACTTATGACCCAACTGAGTATATTGTGAAGGATTCTGTTGACCCTACATTTCGCGTGCTGGGAAGCCCCTATATTATATAGTGACGGTATCTGTGGTGGTCACTCTTTAGGAAGAAGAAACTCTCGTCAGTCTCTTGGGTCAGTTAACGCAATTGACCCACCTCAATCAATTGGAAATTCCAATCGGATGCCTCGTCGTTTTACAGCCAGTCGAACCGCTAGTTCTGCATCCGGTTGTTACCCCTAAGAAAGATCCTTTGGTATTAGAATCCAAAGTCCATGTGAATCAGTCCAATGGCCCATGTTCAGCTTTGCCATCGCAGCCAGCATCAAAAGAAAAATCCGTACGACGTTCCGGCATAGTAGCGCGCCAAGCCAAAGAGCAAGCGTAGGCCCCGGCCGTAGTGTGTCACGAAGCGAGCCAACCTAGATAGGGGTAAGCGGAGAAAAGAAAAGCCTTAGTACAGAAATGGGCACGGCAAGCAACATTGTGAAGGTATGAAATAGTAGGGAATCTTCAACTCAAAGGATCAGTCAACCAGCAAGCGTATTCACGTCAACATTGAAGCAAGCGAAGGCCGAAAGGCAGCACAAATCTGAGGCTGAAGCCAGAAGCCGAATAGGAAGGATTCAGAGGACGGCACCGTCACCAGCAACCCCTAAGCTGCAAGCGGAGGATGTGGAGGGGAGGTATTCTCACTACTAGTCGGTCAGTCCGGCAAGCCAGCTAGGAGATATCATAAGTCGAACTCCTACTTTTAGTCGCCCAAGCAAGCCAACCCCCGACGCCCCGTCACTAGATGGGGGGAATGAGTAAGCGAAGGAGCAAGTTAGGGCTCTAAGAGCAAGCGAAGCTGCAAACGAAGAGTCCCTATCATACTGGCGCAAGTGACAGCCCCCTAGGAAGAGGGTAAGGCCGCAACGCGTCAGGTTTTTTATCAAGTCAACTATATCTTCTTATGCTAGTCGAGTACCTTATGCGCATCATGGATTTAACAACAAGGTGTAAGCCCCTGCAAGAGTAGGCAAAGCCGTAGCTTGCAGCTGAAGGAAGATAGGAAAGCGCTATTCAAAAATGAAGCCTAAACCGATAAGCCCCTTCGGGGGGTGGGCGAATGGTATGAAAGAAAAGCTTCATCCTTCATTGCCGTTCAAGCCGGCATGTCTTTATTAATCAAAACACCAGACCAGTCATTCAGGATTTTTCCCTCTTTCTTGTGGTAGGTTCGGCTTCCGTCGCTCTACGCTCTAGTTGTGCCATAAGCCTCCGTTTGTAGGCGCAGTACTCTTGTCATCATCCGCTTAAGCATCTCTGGATAAAGCAGCCATCTCTAGTTAAGGCAGTTCGGGTTTAGTGTCTTCCAGGCCTGGCTTTCGGACAAGAGTAGTAGCTAAGTCGTCTTAATCTGCTTCTGTAGCTTCTGGACTTCGGGCCGTGTCTTTAGTTTCGGCTGTTGGTTGGGGTGCAGCAATCGGAGGCTCGGCTCTTGTAGGGTAGCCAGCTCCAGTTGAAGCAGCCATCTCTAGTTAAGGCAGTTTCCTCCTTCCTGGCCTTCATTCTTATGCTCTTCTGTCGGTCAATCTTCCTCTTCGGCTTCAATGGCTGCTAAGGTAGTTGGCTCAGCCAAACCAACCCTTCTCTAGTTAAGGCAGCTCTTGGAGTTGGGGTAGCTCGGCTTCTTGCAGCTCTGGGAGTGACTCGAGGGCTTGAATTTCAATATGTATTCGTCTAGAGAAGTCTTCGTGACGCGTCGGGTGCAACCGTCAACATGGAAGCTATAGGAAAAGGTGTTCTACTAGTAGCGATAGTTGCCTAAAGCAATGAATGAGCAATTGAATGCCGCAACGCAATAAGGCGTCGAGTTAAGGCTTGAGTTCCCAATAGCTTATGAGGTTTTTCACGGTAAGGTAGCTCTTGTCTGATAGCTCTACTCTAGCAGCAGTGGCATTAGCAGCAGTTGTTGTTAGCGTTCCCCCAGTGGGGTTAGGGTAGAGGCCAGTCAGACCGTAAACTAAGGAACCGAACCGGCTTTTCATCTAGAAAGAGCCTCCGCTTGCTCCTGCTGCTTTCGGCTTTCTCGATTTGTACGATATTCTGATTTGAGCGGTAACATTGAATACCGTTTTTCAGCTTGCTTGCTTCAAAGCTTATTACTAAGGTAAAACGCGCGCAGTAGTTTTTCAGCTTGCTGCATGCTTGCTTACGCGCGCCCTGTAGTTTGATTCGCTTGATCCTAAATGCTTCCATTCATCCATCAATCTGCCTGACAACATAGGGCCTTCGCGGAAGAGTGTTACCAAGTCCGCTTAGTAATCTACTCTATCGATCAATCTTCTTCTAAGTAAACACCCGAATCGAACACTCTATCCATCCAACGATCTAACCGCTTAAGTCAGTTTTCATTACCTTCGTTTACTTCGGATTAGGGATAGCCCCTATCCGTGGTACAGGTATGATACTTATGTAAAGTAGAGTTGTGCCTTCATGGGCACAAGGAGATGGGGCTCACCATCTCTCCGGACGCCATATGTTCGAATTGTGGAGAGTGTGGACTCGGTCCATTTTCGAAGGCCGCACCCGAGTAGGAGGAGATTGGATGCCGAAAGACCACTTGTAAAGCACATAACGCTCTCCCCAACCACTTACACTTACAACAAACATAGGGGGGGCGTTTAGGGTATGATTCGGAAAGATTGATGGCTTTACCGCCCGGACCATCCCTACCATCCCTTTATGTCTACCTCGCTAGCCCTTTTGTGGGAGAAGGAGATCGTGTCCCTACCGCTCGAGGTGATGTGGTGGGTGGATCCGCCGTAAAGGCGATTGAAAGAGATATTGAACCTTTATCTATCTGCCCGATGCCTCTCCTTGGCTTAACAGCAGCAGATATTATATAGCCTTAACAGTCGAGAGCAGCCAGCCCTAGCTGTCTATTTTCCCAATGATACGAAAAGCAAGTCCGAATCATCCCATTAGATGGATTGCTTTCCCTCTATAGATCTGGCCAATAGCGGCTCCACCTGCCTTCGAAGGATCGAGTATACCCACCTCTATTTTCACCTATGTTAGAATATCTGGTGGGTCCGATCCTTCCTCGGAAACTGATAGAAGAAATAAAGAAGTAAAATCAATTGAATTATTAGTTCATTCAATTGATTTTACTTCTTTCAATGAAAGTTTCCAATCAGAAGGGATTCGCGCCTACCATAAACTCCCAGTCGTGAACTTCCTTTACCTTTACCAAGAAAGTAAACTAAAGGAAGGGGAGTTTTCATTATACAGGATGGAGAATCGATAGACCTCTTCCCTATTGTCGACAGATAGGCTCGTACTTCTTTTCTTCTTCCTCTTGAAAGTTCTCTCTCTTCATTGATTGATTTTGTTCCCACTGAAAGAAATGGAATAAGCAACCAAAGAACCCAACCAAGCGATTCTCCTTGACCCGGCAAAGAAAGAAAGGAACGAACGGGATTCCATCGCCGAGTCCATTGTGGGATAAGCGGCTAATGCTAATAGAACTGATGCGCCTCAGAGAGTGTCCTTTCCTTCTCAATCAATGCCCGAGCATTCCATACATCACCATCGAACTGACATTCTCTGCACTGAGTTCTCTCAGGTTCCAACTCTTGTTTTTCCGTAAGAGAAAGGGGTTCCTGCATCGACTATGGATGGAGTGAACCAGCTCATTCCATTTCTAAGTCAGAAGAAAGGGCATAGACAGAATGAGACTCATCAGGAATAACTGGATTGGATAAAGCATCCGAGTTCGCGGATTCATCTGTTGAAGCATACCCTGAAGCTACAGCCGAAGAATATGAATATAAGATGGTTGGTAAGTCGATAGTACGAGTGCTGCTTTCAGATGCATTAAAACCCATTATTTGTAGCCTTTTGAAGAAATATATATATTAAGTAGAGGAAGGACGTAGCTGGCACAATCAGGGAAATGGAGGCACCAGCAGATGAAGTTTTTGGAGAAGAAGTAGTCGTTTTTCCTGTTTCTGGGGAGGAGGATTTCTATTTTCATAGGGATAAAGCTGTTGTTGAATCTTAATGAGGGAATATAGTTACATCCTCCTATTACTGAGCTGGCCCTCAGGTTCAAGCAAATGGGCATAGGATTGATTGACCTCATAGCAGATAGGATAAGGAGATGAGAGGGTAGGAGGAGAGGAGTAGTTAAGTCCTTACCCTATTCCTTGATCAGGAAAATTTCAAATTTATCATTCCCCGATTCTCTGCTAAGTGTATTCAGACAATCTAGTCTTTTGCTATGGGTTTTTCATAATAAATCATTGGCCCAGTGGAGAGTCGTGAACTTCTAGCCACTAACCCACCCTCTTTTATTACGATAAAATTACTAACTTTTTCTGAGTGCTCCTACTTTCCGAAACCGCATGCCCTAATGGATTCCCGACCTGCTTTACTCACGGCGTAAGAGGATGAATTGAAAGAAAGAGCTAAAGCTCCCATTGGAAAGAATTGCTGGAAGAACAAAGGCCGACTCAACAAATGAACGAATGAGCAACTCGCCAGGCTCGAACTGGCACTGGGCTGATATTAAATAAAATATCGCCAATCTTCCCTCAACAGGAGTTGCTTTGGTGACGCAGTTCGGTTGGCAGGGTAAGCCTCCCTACATCTGCGGGCCGGTAGGCCTCTAGTAAAAGCGACCGAGCAATTCATAATCTTTCCTAAGTTTGAGCATGCGTTTCAAAAAAGAATGATCTTCCCCTAATTCTCTCCAAATTTTC